TCTACACACGTCTTTTTTTCGGGGGTCTACAGCCATTATGTGGCATAGGGGTTACATCCCGTACGAAAGTTAATAGTATACCACTTCTGCGAATAGCTCGTAATGCTGCGTCTCTTCCGAGACCGGGACCTTTAATCATGACTTCTGCTCGTTGCATACCTTGATCTACTACTGCACGAATAGCATTTGCCGCTGCGGTTTGAGCAGCAAAGGGCGTCCCTCTTCTTGTACCTCGGAAGCCACAAGTACCGGCAGAGGACCAAGAAACCACTCGCCCTCGTACATCTGTAACAGTCACAATAGTATTATTGAAACTTGCTTGAATATGAATAACCCCCTTTGGTATTTTACGTGTACTCTTACGTGAACTAATACGTCCACGTGAACCCTTTTTCGGTATAACTTTTGCCATATTTTATTATCTCATAAATTTGAGTCAGAGATATATGGATATATCCATTTCATGTCAAAAAAGATCCCCCTTCTTATTTGTATATCGGGTGTTTAACAAGTCTTATTATCCTTGTCTTTGTTTATGTCTTGGGTTGGAACAAATTACTATAATTCGTCCCCGACGACGGATTAGTCGACATTTTTCACAAATTTTACGAACAGAAGCTCTTATTTTCATATTTGCCACTCCTTACTTTAATTTTGAATCCATTTCTTGGAAGAAATTAAGTTTCTTTAAATTTTCAATTTCGAATCGTATTCCTACGAAAGAAATAGTGAAGTTGAAAAAACACCTAATCTTTCGAATCTTTGTTGCGGAGTCGATAAATTATACGACCTCTGGTTGAATCATAACGACTTACTTCAATTTTGACTCTATCTCCTGGCAGTATTCGTATAAAACTACGTCGGATCTTTCCTGAAACATAACCTAGAATCATATCTTCATTATCTAAACGAACCCGGAACATGCCGTTGGGAAGCGATTCAGTAATTAAACCTTCATGAATCCATTTTTGTTCTTTCATTCCAGGTAAAACCCCCTTGAAGTATCAACTAGTGGAGGAAGAACCCTATTAGACAACCCACCCCTTCTCTTCTCTTTTTCACAAATAAGAAGTTTCATATTCAATTCGGATATTAGAAAGATTACCATATATAACACAAAATTTCTCCGCCTATTCTTTCTAGTCGAGCCTCCCGGTCTGTCATTATACCCCGAGAGGTAGAAAGAATTACAACTCCCATCCCACCTAAAATTCTAGGAATTCTTTGATAGTTAGAATAGATTCGTAGACCCGGCCGACTTATCCGTTTTAAATTTAAAAGATTTCGATAAGTCCTTTTCCTATTCCTTCTATGTCGTAAGGTTAAAACCAAAAAATCTTTGTTGTTTTCTCGATGTTTTCTCACGTTTTCGATAAAACCCTCTCGTAAAAGTATTTTAACAATACTTTGGCTGATATTAGTAGATGCTACCCGAACCACGCTTTTTCTATACATATCGGCATTTCGTATAGAGGTTATTATGTCAGCAATAGTATCACTACCCATGATTAATGAAAATTATTGGTGCCTGCAAATTTGGATATAATCAACATGTTTTTTTTTTTTTTTTTACGTATTTGTTTATAAATATTAATTTTGAAAGGTATATACGTGAGACAAAATCTACTAAATTAATGTTAATCTATTTCTTTTAAATACCCTACTATAACCATATCTATAACCATATCGTTGTCTCATTTTATAATACCTCGGGAGCTAATGAAACTATTTTAGTAAAATTGAACTGTCTCAATTCTCTGGCAATCGCACCAAAAACTCTAGTTCCTTTTGGATTTCCTTCTTGATCAATCACAACTGCAGCATTGTCATCATATCGTATTATCATACCGTTGTCACGTTTAAGTTCTTTACAAGTACGGACAATTACAGCTCTCACTACTTCTGATCTTTCTAGAGGCATGTTTGGAACTGCGTCTTTGATCACAGCAACAATAACATCACCAATATTAGCATATCGACGATTGCTAGCTCCTATTATTCGAATACACATCAATTCTCGAGCCCCGCTGTTATCTGCTACATTCAAATGGGTCTGAGGTTGAATCATATCATTTTTTTATCTGTTTTTTACAATACAAAGGTCGAAGAAAAAAAGAAATATTATTTGTCCAAAAAAAGAAACCAGCACCCGCTATTTTTAAGGCCTACTTCTTTTTTATCCCGAAATGATGAATTGAGCTCGTATAGGCATTTTGGACGCTGCTATTGAAATAGCCCTTCTGGCTATATTTTCTGTTACTCCACCCATTTCATAAAGGATTCGACCTGGTTTAACAACAGCTACCCAATATTCTGGAGAGCCTTTACCTGAACCCATACGTGTTTCTGCGGGCCTTAATGTAACTGGTTTATCTGGAAATATACGGACCCATATTTTTCCACCGCGACGTGCATTTCGTGTCATTGCTCGTCGACCTGCTTCTATTTGTCTAGATGTGATCCAAGCGGGTTCAAGTGCCTGAAGAGCGTATTTACCAAAACAAATAGCATTACCTCGATAAGATATTCCCTTCATTCTTCCTCTATGTTGTTTACGGAATCTGGTTCTTTTGGGGTTATAGTTGATGGTTGAATTCCATCTCTACTACAGAACCGGACGTGAGAGTTTCTTCTCATCCAGCTCCTCGCGAATAAAATCAATTCAAATTAAAGATTTTGAATTCAATTCAGATATAATATAATTTGAGTTAAGATATACATAATAAGTAATATGTTGAATCAAGGTTTTCATTTAATCTAGATCAAATCTATTAGTAATTTGTATATCTTGTTTGTATAGATAACTAAATCTATTAAATAACTATATAACTACTTTTTTCTTATATTTATCTATTTTAGAATGTTAAAACAAATCTTTCTTTTGTTTTATTCTTTATCGTATTGGATTGACCCAATTTTAGCAATCCAAGAAAATAAAGTTTTCGCGGGCGAATATTTACTCTTTCAATTTCTATTTCAGTTCTATCATCAGTTCAGAACTTTTCCGAATAGATGAATTGGTCTCTGGCCGGTTCCGCCATCCCGATCAATGAATCATTCGAATTCATTTTCACTAGAATCTTTTGAATTCACAGGTTCCATCGTTCCCATCGCTTCTTAATTAATGGTTAGGTCTGAATTATACAATGGAGCTATTAGTTGTTGAGTCAATATTCTTAGTCTTTATTGGCTCGAAGCTCTTTATTTTTTGTTCGATGAGTAGATCCATTTAATGTTAATAATGAATCCGTATTGATGCTTTATTACACAGATTTTTTCTGAGATGACTCATAGACCTTACATATTGGAATTATATATCATCAATATTCTTTTTCTTTCTTTCTCTCATCTTTCCATTTATCCATACCCTTTCTTTTTTATTTCGACTGACAACTTAGAAGCATATTTATTTCATATTAATAAAAAAAGATTTCAGTTGCTACAACAATATGAACAATATATCATATCTTGACTGAGTCTTTGGATCCAGATAATACGAAGTGATGAGTTGGTTATTACTTCTATAAGTTATTTATTTATACTATGGGGCTGGTTTTTTATACTAACCCTCAAAAAACCAACGAGTCACACACTAAGCATAGCAATTTTATCAAAAGATTAATTGAATTTTTATTAAACCCTATAGAATTATAATTAGAATTGTTCATTTTTTTTTTTTTGAACAGAAAAGAAAAAGAAGAAACGAATTTATCATTTTTTGTTCTATCGCTGAATAGAATGCAAGGGGAAATAAAGGTTTATTATTCCCCGTCTATAAATATCCAAATTTTGATGCCTAATACCCCATAGATTGTTCGAACTGTATAGGAACAATAATCAATTTTAGCTCGAATGGTTTGTAGTGGAACCCTACCCTCTCTGATCCATTCAACACGCGCAATTTCTTTTCCGTCAATACGTCCTGCAATTTGCACTTGAATTCCTTTTGTATCTGCTTGTTCAGTTAATTCTATAGCCTTTTTCATTGCTTTTCGAAAAGAAACTCTATTTTTTAATTGTCCGGCTATAAATTCTGCAAGAATATTAGGGTTTCCATAAGGCTTTTCAATTCGTGTGATAGCAATGTTAAGTTTTCGATTTACAGAATTAAATTCTTTTTGTAAATTCATCTGTAATTCTTCGATTCCTCGGGGTCGACTTTCAATTAATATTTTCGGAAATCCCATATAGATTATGATTTGGATCAGGTCGATTCTTTTTTGAATCTCTATACGTGCAATTCCCTCGACGCCAGAAGATGTTTTCATATTTTTTTGTACATAATTCTTGATATAATTTCTTATTTTTTGATCTTCTTGCAGACCCTCAGAATAATTTTTTGGTTGTGCGAACCAAAGGGAATGATGACCTTGGGTTGTACCAAGTCTGAAACCAATTGGATTTATTTTTTGTCCCATGTTCCCCCATTACTATACATATCATAATACGACATAGTTGTATCCTTTTTTTTCCATTTACCTTTTTGTGACCATGTAATAGAGTCGGTATCTATATATTCATCTAAGGATATATCTTTCATTACAATAGTTATATGGCAGGTAGGTTTTTTTATTGCAAAACTACGCCCTCGAGCTCGACATTTTTGTCTCTTCATGACAGTACCTTCATTTACTTCGGTTCTACTAATGACTAAATTTCCTTCATTCGAACCCATATTGGAACTAGCATTTGCTGCTGCAGAATAAACTAATTTAAAAATGGGATAACATGCTCGATAAGGCATGAGTTCTAATATCATAAGTGTTTCTTCGTAGGAACGCCCACGAATTTGATCAATTACTCTTCGCGCTTTGTGAGCAGACATAGATACATGTTGACTTAAAGCGTATACTTCTGTTGTTCTCTTTTTTAACATAAAGTTCGCCTCCTACTAATCAATGATAAATATCTATACATATTATTATACATTTATACATAAACAAACGTTTTTTAACGACGAGATCTATTATCGCTTTTTGCATGTCCTCGGAAATTTAAAG